GAAGATATGGTCTCTATGGACCCCATTGAATTTCATTCAGAGGAGGAACCTTATATAGATCGCATCTCTTTTTATCAAAGAAAAACGGGTTTAACTGAAGCTGTTCAAACGGGCGTAGGTCAACTAAATAGTATTCCCATAGCAATTGGAGTTATGGATTTTCAGTTTATGGGAGGTAGTATGGGATCCGTAGTAGGTGAGAAAATCACCCGTTTGATCGAGTATGCTACTAATCGATCTCTACCTGTCATTATTGTGTGTGCTTCTGGAGGAGCACGCATGCAAGAAGGGAGTTTGAGCTTGATGCAAATGGCTAAAATATCTTCTGCTTCATATGATTATCAATCAAATAAAAAGTTATTCTATGTATCAATCCTTACATCTCCTACAACTGGCGGAGTTACAGCGAGTTTTGGTATGTTGGGAGATATCATTATTGCTGAACCTAATGCCTACATTGCGTTTGCGGGTAAAAGAGTAATTGAACAAACATTGAAAAAGACAGTACCCGACGGTTCACAAGCGGCTGAGTATTTATTCCATAAGGGCTTATTCGACCCAATCGTACCACGTAATCCTTTAAAAGGTGTTCTTAATGAGTTATTTCAGCTACATGGTTTCCTTCCCTTAAATAAAGATTAAAAAAAGATTTTAAAAAAGATTGAAATTCTTCATTTTCAAATGGAAGTATAGCACTAGCTTCAGTTCTTTTTCTTTGTAGCGAATAAGCATTTAGTTCATTAGAATGAAAAAAACAAAACTAAGAAGATGGTGTTTTCTTTGGGGACATCAGTTATAAGTGTAGTAAGAGTCAGAAGTTTTGGATAATTACTTTTTGCCCCGGATCCTTTTTTTATTCTACCTCTCTTGCTGATTAGAAATAAGCATCCCTCTATCGACAAGATAAAAAAGGATTTCTTTCTCCTTCCGAGAAATCCGGGAAATAAAAAGAAATTTCTTCGTCCTTTTGACATATTCATATATAGAACAACGAAAAATAGATAAAAAAAGATATCGAAAAAATGAAAAGAAAATAGTAAAAAAGAAGAAATCTCAAATCAAATAAATAAAATAGAAATATTCAAATAACAAATAATAAGAATATAGAGGTTCTTTCTATTTACCGAGAATCCCCGTTTTTCACTAGGAATCCCTGTTTGTTGGATAAGATTGGTTAAAGTCGGGAACTCATAAGAAACTCTTTTCTATCTTTCCTTTCAAAACACCTTTTTTTGTTTTGAAAGGAAAGATAGAAAAGACGATGAAGATAAGGATGGGAGAAGAAGAATCCAATTTCTGAAAGCGGATTCTCATACATATTCGTGTAGAAAGAGGAATAGGTACACTTCATTTAGTTCTACATTCGTTATTGATTCTGAAATACTTCATATTAAGATTATCTTAATATTCTTTCTAATAGATAGACTTATCATAAGATATCTTTATAATTATAATTTATAATTATAATAGGTACAAATATGAAATCGAGGTACCCATTCTATGATAGATTTGAACTTTCCCTCTATTTTTGTTCCTTTAGTGGGCCTAGTCTTTCCGGCAATCGCAATGGCTTCTTTATCTCTTTATGTCCAAAGAAATAAGATTGTCTAAATATGATGGGACCAAATCTCATCAATTTCTTTCAACACTGGATCATCATACAGATGCTTTTTTAATGTAATATGGTAGGATATATGATATGTGGCCTTTCCGAAAACAAATGGAAGAGTGGTTTTGTTATGTATGCCGATGCATAATATACGCATTAATGCATGTATATGCGGTTATAGCTTAAGAAATTAAATGATTCAATTTAAAATGATCAGCAAATCTTTTTTGAAAAATATTTGAAATAGAAACTCAATGTATCTAACCAATTATTCCTAATGGTTACTGTCGGAATGCTTCTAGTTGATGAAAGTTACTTCGGGATCAAGCAATAAAGTCGAGTCAAATCCATTTGGGTTATTCTCTCAATTCCAATCGAATGCAACTGGATCTAGTATAGTATGAACTGGCGATCAGAACTTATATGGATAGAACTTATAACGGGGTCTCGAAAAACAAGTAATTTTTGCTGGGCCTGTATCCTTTTTTTAGGTTCACTAGGATTCTTAGTGGTTGGAACTTCCAGTTATCTTGGTAAAAATCTGATATCCGTATTTCCGTCTCAGCAAATTCCTTTTTTCCCACAAGGGATCGTGATGTCTTTCTATGGGATCGCAGGTCTATTCATTAGTTCTTATTTGTGGTGCACAATTTCATGGAATGTAGGTAGTGGTTATGACCGATTCGATAGAAAAGAAGGGATAATGTCCCTTTTTCGTTGGGGATTTCCTGGAAGAAATCGTCGCATCTTCCTTCGTTTCTTTCTGAAAGATATCCAATCAATCAGAATGGAGGTGAGAGAGGGTCTTTTTCCTCGTCGTGTCCTTTATATGGAAATCAGGGGCCAAGGAGCCATTCCCTTGACCCGTACTGATGAGAATTTGACTCCACGAGAAATTGAACAAAAAGCTGCCGAATTGGCCTATTTCTTGCGCGTACCCATTGAAGTATTTTGAAATGAACTGAAGAATCAATCTCAGCATGAGAGAAGGAACTTAATGCATCTCAAAAGCAGGAGGAAGTATATGGAACAATATTCATAAAATAGAATATAACTAATCAAATAAAATATATTTTAAAATATATTAAGGAGAATATAAACTATTTGTACACAAAAACTCTTTTTTATACGCATACACATGGCGTCCAGCTTCACCTTTTATACTAGTAAAAGGTCTAATAAGCATAGATTCATCAAATATCTTAACATGTCTTTTGTTTTCGTAAAATATAATTCCTCTTTTTAGGCCTTTTAATTGATACCCTATCCCCGCGCTGCGGTTAGACAGTGAAATCTTTCGAATTTGAAATAGAAATAAAAGAATTAAAGGATCCGGTAGGGTTCGTCTTTAAATCCAAATTATATTCGTTAGTTCAAATGGGTTTTCGAGTCTTCATGGAAAGGAAGAAATGAAGAGGAAATCGGTTACAATTTGCCTAATTGAGATCTCTGGAATATGGAAAGAGTATTTACTTCTTTTTTTTTTTTCATTTGAAAAGGGCCTTCTTCTATGTTCTATTCTAGATTATTCTAGATCCAAAGACTCAATTCTTACACAAAAACAAAAATAGGAAAAGATCTAGAGGTTCGATACCTTGTTCTTGTTAGAGTTATAGGCTCTTGTTATATAACTCGTGCTTCATAGAAATCTCAGATAGAATCGACGAATGAAACAGGTTCATTAACAATTCACATCACAGATACAGAATGAAAAAAAAGAAAGCATTGGCTTCCCTCCCATATCTTGTGTCTATACTCTTTTTGCCCTGGTGGGTTTCTCTTTCATTTAAGAAATGTCTAGAAACTTGGATTCTGAATTGGTGGAATACCAGGCAATCCGAAATCCTTTTGAATGATATTCAAGAGAAAAATGTTCTAGAAAAATTTCTGGAATTAGAAGAACTATTCCTGTTGGACGAGATGATAAAGGAGTACTCGGAGACACATATGCAAAGGCTTCGTATAGGAATGCACAAGGAAACAATACAATTGGTCCAAAGACACAATGAATCTCATTTCCATATCATTTTGCATTTCTCTACAAATCTAATCTGTTTCGCTATTCTAAGTGGTTATTTTGTTCTGGGTAATGAAGAACTTTTCATTCTAAATTCTTGGATTCAGGAATTTCTCTATAACTTAAGTGATACAATCAAAGCTTTTTCGATTCTTTTAGTTACTGATTTATGGATCGGATTTCACTCGACCCATGGTTGGGAACTAATGATTGGTTCGATCTACAACGATTTTGGATTGGCTCAGAATGATCAGATTATATCTGGTCTTGTTTCCACTTTTCCAGTGATTCTAGATACAATTGTGAAATATTGGATCTTCCGTTTTTTAAATCGTGTATCTCCTTCGCTTGTAGTAATTTATCATTCAATGAATGAATGAATAATTCATTAGATCTTTTGATATCAATCAAATCAGAATCTTTCTTCGTGTATAAAGAAATCATTTTTCATCTTACTTCTTCTTTCTACTTCTAGCTTTTCAATTCAAGGTATTCATACTATATTCCACCAGTACAATTCTTTCAGTACAATCAATACAATGGCAAACTCGTGGATAGGGAATTCTACTAGCTACCTATCGAATTTATTGTAGAAATTCCGGGGATCAATGATTGGACCATGCAAAATAGAAAGACTTTTTCTTGGGTAAAAGAACAGATGACTCGATCCATTTATGTATCGATCATGATATATGTAATAACTCGAGCATCTATTTCAAATGCATATCCCATTTTTGCGCAGCAGGGTTATGAAAATCCACGAGAAGCAACTGGGCGAATTGTATGTGCCAATTGCCATTTAGCTAATAAGCCCGTGGATATTGAAGTTCCGCAAGCTGTACTTCCTGATACTGTATTTGAAGCAGTTGTTCGAATTCCTTATGATATGCAACTGAAACAAGTTCTTGCTAATGGTAAAAAGGGAGCTTTGAATGTAGGAGCTGTTCTTATTTTACCCGAGGGATTCGAATTAGCCCCCCCCGATCGTATTTCTCCCGAAATGAAAGAAAAGATGGGCAATCTTTCTTTTCAGTGTTATCGTCCTAATAAAAGAAATATTCTTGTGATAGGTCCTGTTCCCGGTCAGAAATATAGTGAAATCGTCTTTCCTATTCTTTCCCCCGACCCTGCTACGAAAAAAGACATTCACTTCTTAAAATATCCCATATATGTAGGTGGGAACAGAGGAAGGGGTCAGATTTATCCTGATGGTAGTAAGAGTAACAATACAGTTTATAATGCTACATCAGCTGGTATAGTAAGCAGAATAGCACGTAAAGAAAAGGGGGGATATGAAATAACCATAGTTGATGCATCAGAAGGACGTCAAGTGGTTGATATTATACCTCCAGGACCAGAACTTCTTGTTTCAGA